TCAAATTACAATACGTATGTACATATATTAGATGTACATATAGATAGCACTTTATTTCTTTTAGTTTGATTTCCCATCTCAAGAAGTCATTGATTGAACAATTAACGGATGATCCGCGGAGTTAAGTTATACAGTAACTTCTTCGGATTTGTAAAAGGAGTAGAGCAGACCCTGTCCATTTTTCATGCTTAAACATGAGATGAATCAAAAAAAGCATAAAAACTTTTCTAGTAGTCTAAAACAAATGTTAAATGTGTGATATGTGGATCGCTCAACAGAAGAAAGATCTCATTTTCTTATGTGTCGGATCTCTTTGGCCAATCACTAATCGCTTCGTTTCCGATAGAAAGAAAATATGTATTGTCGTAATAGCAGAACGACTTTCTTTTAGAAAGGTAAAAGAAAAAGGGGAAATAAATAAAGAAAAAAAAATAGTATTAGTTTTTCTTATTGTAATATCCATAATTATGATAAGAGCTGATTCACTAAAATAGAATATTTAGGAAAAATTAGGTTGGAAAAAATCGCCTATCATGCGTAGATTTGAGTTTCGAAATACAATTATGGTAATCATTCATTACTGTATTCCAGTACAATTTGGAAGACATTTTTCTTTTTTTAGGGCTTCGCAAAATGATCAATAAAGAATTGATACGGTTCGATTGAGCAATTAGTAGTGCCCAGCCCTAGAGTCCACTCCTTCCCCATACTACAAGTGAAAGGGAAAATGTAAAGACTACCATTAAAGCAGCCCAAGCAAGACTTACTATATCCATGTGAATTATGTCCCCTATTTCTATGAAGGAATTATTCTATTATTGATTAATAATCATAGCGGAATCAATGGCGCAGAGTCAAAATAGGTAAGACTATTTATTGATGAACCAATTCAATGAATACACTCGTAACAAGTTTCTATATTTTAGGGTTTCTGGTAAAATCAGGAAGCATTTAGTACAAATACGATGATACACACGCCTTTTCCTTGGAAATATCAAAGGAATGCTTCTATATGGAGCATGTAAGAATAGTAAGACCTATTGTTTGTTTTGATATTAATTCCTTTCCTTACTAAGCAAAAAGCATAAAAATATACCATCACGATAGATAACTATCTATCAGATACCTCTATTTCCTATTTGATCTAAGCTTACTGTCTTTCTTTCTGTGAAAAAATCCGGAGAACTCACCACCACTATTAATTAATACATTCTTTTTTTTCAACTTTAACCTTTACTCTTTTAATACCAGACGGAGTCACGAGACACTACTTTGAATAAGGGTAATTTAAGAGATCTTGTTATTATAGTCTTTCGTATAATCTCTTCTTCAATTCTAGTAGCAAAAACAGAGTGTCCCTTAGGAACCTTTGGATACCGAGATTTCCGACCTTAGTTCTGAATCCCGGAATTGACTCTCACCATTTATTTGATTCAATTGAAAAATCAAATAAATGGTGAGAGTCAATCATTAAAGTAATAAGTGAGAGTTGCTTCATCCCTATTGATACCGATTTGGGCTACACCTCAATTTTGAGAAAAAAAAATTACAGTCTTTTAGAAAACCTACACCGTGGGTTATAAAAATCGAGTATTGACACGCCCACTTAGTCCTTTGCCTCTGCTTCTTGCGGAGCAAGAATTCGTCGAATTAGATCGGCAAGATAGGAAAGAAATAAAAAATCTTTTGTTGATCAGGCGACACCCGGATTTGAACTGGGGATAAAGGATTTGCAGTCCCCCGCCTTACCACTTGGCCATGCCGCCAAATTCGGTCCAAAATGGATAAAAATATTATCTATATTCTAATTCTATTACTCACTCCTTTTTTTATCTTGAATACCATTGTACTTATCCTTTTTTAAAAAGAAATTCCTGTTTTTTATTGGATCTAGTTTAGATTCTCCTCTTCGATTGATTGTATCTTAAAATATACATCGCTTAAAAACATCCCTTCTCTTTTTTATTGAGAGTAGAAAAAACGGATTTCCGGTCACAGACTGCAAAATTCAGGACAAATTGGAACCATTAACAATTTACTTTGAATTAGCGAACGATTCTTCCATTTTTATCTCCAATGAAATTTTGTTTCATTGAATAGCAAAAGAAAATCAAATTGATTTATGACTAATCAATATTCATTTTTTTTTTCAATAAGCAATCCTTTTCAATTATCAATTATAATTATAATAACATATATGTGTATATGTAAACCCCAGAACAGAAATTGTTACCCAGATATCAAACCGGATCTCTCTCTTATGTACATATCCCTATAGAGAATTCTCCTGTTTCAATTTTTCATTGAATATATTGAATAGAAAATACAAATTTTGATGGAGTGTGACTCACGTTGTCCCAAGTGAAATTACAATAAAAGATGTGATATATGGATAAAATAGATAGCCGTATCAGCATGTACTTAATAAAATAAATACAATTACAATAAATACTATTCTTATTATATTTTCTATTTATATTACGCAATTCAATCATATTCT